CAGTCCTGTCAATTCAATTTGAACAAAGAAAGGGGTGGGAAAGCCCTAAAGTCAAATAAAATAGTCTTCTTCAAACAAAAACCTACCTATTATGACTAAGAATGCGTTATGACTAAGAGTGCGCTACAAGGGAGTCCCCGAAGTTTGTAGAAAAAGAGCAAGTAAATAAAAGGTTTTTCATAATTGATTTTTTTTTGATCATATAGAATTGACAACCCAAATTTTGTTCTTTTTACGAACCTGATGTCGATAAATCCGCGAGTCTAGAAATTCATTTCGGCTAATTGAACCTTCTCGAACTGTTTCTTTTTAAGAACTAAAAATATTTGTGCCAAAATAACAGATGCCAAGAAGACCAAAAGGCCTTGGACACGTAATGGATCTTGAAGTACTATTTCGGCATCTCCCTGACCAAATCCACCCACATTAGGATTACTCGTTAATGGTTGATCAAATTTGATGGATTCACCCTCTGAAACAAGAACTTCTGGTCCTGGAGGGATAATATCAACCACTTGACGTCCATCCGATGGATCTGTTATGATTATTTCATATCCCCCTTTTTCTTTTCGTATGATTTTGCTTACTATGCCCGCCCCTGTAGCATTATAAACTGTATTGTTACTCTTGCTTCCGTCGGGATAAATCTGACCCCTTCCCCTATTTCCTCCTACATATATAGGATATTTTAAGAAGTGAACATCTTTCTTAGTAGCGGGGTCGGGGGAAAGAATAGGAAAGGTGATTTCACTATATTTCTGGCCGGGGACAGGCCCTATTACAAGAATATTTTTTTTATTAGGGCGATAGCTCTGAAAAGACAAATTTCCTATCTTTTCTTTCATCTCGGGAGAAATACGATCGGAAGGAGCTAATTCAAACCCCTCCGGTAAAATAAGAACAGCCCCCACATTCAAACCCCCTTTCTTACCATTAGCAAGGACTTGTTTCACTTGCTTATCATAAGGAATTCGAACAACTGCTTCAAATACAGTATCAGGAAGTACTGTTTGTGGAACCTCAATATCCACGGGCTTATTAGCTAAATGACAATTGGCACATACAATACGCCCAGTCGCTTCTCGTGGATTTTCATAACCCTGCTGTGCAAAAATGGGATATGCACTTGAAACGGGTGCCCGAGTTATGATATATATCATGAGCGATACGGAAATAGATTGAGTAATATGTTCCTTTATCCAAGAAAAAGTATTTCTAGTTTGCATGGTCTAATCATTGGTCTGAAAATTTCTACAATAAATTGGGTAGGTCGCTAGTATAGTTTCCTATCCACGATTCTGCTATTTATTGGAATCATTTTACTGGAATACTATAGTATAAAAATAGTCTGAAAACCGCCCGAATAGAATGTTTTTAATACTTATCAAAGTAAGAAACGTTCTAATTGGATTAATATTGGTGGATGATTTATCAATCATTCATTGAATGATAAATAACTACAAGTGATGGAGATACACGATTTAAATAACGAAAAATCCAATATTTAAAAATAGTATCGAGAATAACCGGAAAAGTGGAAACAAGACCAGATATAATTTGATCATTATGACCAAATCCAAAATCTTTGTACACAGAACCAATCATTAGTTCCCAGCCGTGGGGTGAATGAAATCCGATACATAAATCAGTTAATAAAAGAATCGAAAAGGCTTTTACTGTATCACTTAAGTTATATAGGAATTCCTGAGCCCAAGAGTTAAGAATAACAAGTTCTTCATTACCTAAAATCGAATAACCACTTAGAATAACAAAACAGATTATATTTGTCGAGAAGTGTAAAATTGTATGGATACGATCCTCGTTGTGTATCTTGATTAATTGGATCGTTTCTTTGTGGATTCCTATAAGAAACTTTTGTAGATATGTCTCCGAGTATTCCTTGATCATTTCTTCCAAGAAGAGGATTTCGTCTAATTCTATGAACTTTTCTAGAATACTTTTTTCTTGAATATCATTCAAAAAAATTTCAGATTGGCCGATATCCGCCCAATTAATAACCCAAGATTCCATACTTTTAGTAAATGAGAGAGAAATCCACCAGGGCAGAAAGACTATAGATGCAAGATACAAAAGAGGAGTGAAAGCTTTCTTTTTTGCCATTTTTTGCCTGTCAATTTTTAATTAACCCACTCCATTTGTCGACTTTATATAATCGAACCTTTCTTTGAAACATGAGTTGTAGACAAGGTATCAAACCTATGAATCTATTTTATTTATGATTTTGTTTTGAATCTAGAAACAATACAGAAATAGACTAAGACTCCACTTCGAATTTGACTAAAGAAATAATACAAGTGTTTCCAGATATCTCAATTCATCAAATTCCAAACAAAACAAGTGTCTCCTTTCGATGAATAGCCGAAAGAACCCCTTATTCTATGAAAATATCCAATATTTCAAAAAAATTAGCGGCAAAACAAGACAGAAACAGGCCAGTTATCATTATTAAGAAAACCCATTTATTGGGTAGTAAAGAACACAAATGAAAGGATAAAAAGGTCGATTGAAAAAAAAGAATTTACAAGATATGGTTTATCTGCATCTGTTTATCCTAAACTTAGTTATAGAAAAAACAGGATTCTTGCGTTTTTTCCCTCCTGCTGAGAAAGCATTCGTTCTTCAGCCCAGTTCCTTTTCTTTCTCAAAATCAAAATACTTCAATTGGTACGCGCAAGAAATAGGCCAATTCCGCGGCTTTTTGTTCAATTTCTCGCGGAGTCAAATTCTCATCAGTACGAGTCAACGGAACAGCCCCCCGGCCTCTGATATCCATATAAAGGACAGGACGAGCAAAAATACCCTCTTTAACTTCTATTCGAACGGATTGAATATCTTTTATAAGGAATCGCAGGAATATGCGACGATTTTTTCCAGGAAATCCCCAACGAAAAATACACACTATTCCTTCCTTTCTATCAAATCGATCATAACCACTACCTACATTCCAGGAGATTGTGCACCACAAATAGGAACTAATAAAGAGACCTGCAATCCCGTAGAAAGACATCACGATCCCCTGTGGAAAAAAAATGATTTGCTGAGACGGAACAAAAGATATTAAATTTCTACCAAGAAAACTGGAAGTTCCAACCAACAAGAATCCTAATGAACCTAAAAAAACGATAAGGGCCCAGCAAAAATTACTTAGTTTTCGAGACCCCGTTATAAGTTCTATCCATATATGTTCTGATCGCCAACTCATACTTCATCCGATTGCATTTTATTGAAATTGAGAGAATACCCCAAATGATTTTGACTTTACTTTTTTTGTTTCCGAATGAACTTTCATTAACTAGCACTAGTTTGGTGTGAACTAGCACTAGTTTAATGGGAACTTTTAGGGGTAATTCATCAAATTTGTTTAGATCTAAAATAATAACATACCCCTCATATGATCCCAATATACATATTGATATACATATAGATCGACCAACTTTACATTTTAGGCATCCAGCGATCCTGATCTATTTGAAACTGGCTAGAATTGAGTTACCTACTAGATTAGATCATTTTCTGCAGGCATAAGAGCTTTTTCCTTTATGTTCGGCAGAAATCATATGTTCTACCCTATATTTCTTTTCCGAAATAAATATCTATGTTATGCTACAAGTATAAGTTTCAAAAAAAAAACGAATGAGATTGGGTCCCCTCAGATCTAAACAATCTTGTTTTTTTGAACATGAAGAAATAAAGAAGCCATTGCAATTGCCGGAAATACTAGGCCTACTAAAGGCACAAAAATAGAGGGAAAGTGGAAAGTTGTCATAAAATGGGGTACCTCGGTTTATTATTTGTACCTGTTCTTATTTTTTTTAATATCATATTTTATATTTATACTAATTATAATTAATAATTGTAATTATTATGAATTCGTAGTTATTATTAATTAATTCAATTTGAAAATTTTTCATTAGAGATATTAAGTATCTAAGTGAGTATATAGAATAAGTCCAAGGAATGTAGAACTAAATAAATGAACTTATTCATCTATCTACATGAAAGATACATATGATAATTCATTTCTTTCTTCGTTTCTTTGTGTTTTGTTCTTATCTTCGAATTTAATAAAGAAAGAGTTATCCGCAACTTTTGATTTTGATTCTTTCTACAATTAGATCTTAAGTCGCCAAAGAAAACTCCCTTTTTAGTGACTTTGATTCCGATAAGCTAAGATTCGGATAAGATTCGGATAAGCTAACTACTTGTTTGCTACAAATAAAAAATGGAACTTAGTGCACTCTACTTGATTGAATTGGAATTCAAAGGAAAGAAGGCGTGGAGCTTAAATAACTCACTCAGAACACTTTTCAAAAGATTACGCGGTACGATTAGGTCGAATAAGCCCTTCTGGAATAAATATTCAGCCGCTTGTGAACCTTCGGGTACTGTTTTATTCAATGTTTGTTCAATTACTCTTTTACCCGCAAATGCAATGTAGGAGTTTGGTTCGGCAATAATAATATCTCCCAACATACCAAAACTGGCTGTTACCCCACCAGTAGTAGGAGATGTAAGGATTGATACATACAATAACTTTTTATTTGATTGATAATCATATAAAGCAGACGATATTTTAGCCATTTGCATTAGGCTCAAACTCCCTTCTTGCATGCGCGCTCCCCCCGAAGCGCACACTATAATAAGAGGTAGAAATTGATTGGTAGCGTACTCAATCAAGCGGGTGATTTTCTCCCCGACTACGGATCCCATACTACCCCCCATAAACTGAAAATCCATAACCCCAATTGCTACAGGAATACCATTTAGTTGACCTATGCCTGTTTGAACAGCCTCAGTTAATCCTGTCTTTCTTTGATAAGAATCAATCCGATCTTTATAAGGCTCCTCCTCCGAATGAAATCCAATGGGATCCAGAGAGACCATGTCTTCATCCATAGGGTCCCAAGTACCGGGATCGATCGAAACTTCGATTCTTTCTGAACTACTTATTTTCAAATGGTATCCACACTGTTCACAAA